GGACAACACATACAAAGAAACCTGCCAAGAGTAAAGTAAGAACCTATGAAAGATGCTTAAAATGAGTTTCTTTCTCTTCTATCTCCCATCTATCTACTTTAACTTTAGTTATTTACTAGAGCAATTATGATATGGAAGTCGATCCGGGGCAAGTGTTCGGATCTATTATGACATAGTCAGGAGGCGCTCAATGGACCTTTTTTAACCCTCTCAAAACCTTTTATGGTCTTTTAATTGGCGCAAAAACCTTATTTTTGTGCAATCTAGTGTATTCATATCTCGATTATAAGTTTCTAGAAGAAGCTCTTTTATGTCTTACATAAAATATATTGATTATTCTCTTCCAATTAGATTCACAATCACGTAAAGAGCCATTATTCATTCCTAAGAAACAACCTGGTATCTATTCATTTCATTCGAAAGTTTCTTTTATTCATTTTATTTTAGTAGCAGAAAACCAAATATATACTCTATCTGTGTATCGTTTATCTTAGGAAATAAGAGACGAAATAGAACAATCTTTAAAAAGATATTATAAAGGATATGATGAAATTCTTTGACTGGTTCTTCCCAAAAATGATCCATTTTATAGGTACAATAAACACTGAATCGAATTCTAATAACTTAACTAATTCTAATAAATAGAAAATGAAAATTTAGAACAAATTCTAAATAAAAAAAAAGAATTAAAGTATTCTTATAAAGTATTCTTATTCAAAACGCCTTGTGATCTTCAACCAATTCTGTGCTTCAATATAATTTCCAGGAGTAAGTGCTATAGCTTGTTTCCAATACTCAGCGGCTTGATCGAACCAAGCCTCCGCAATTTCAGAATCGCCCTGCCGAATGGCCTGTTCTCCACGGGCGGAATAGGAGGGTAACTTCCTTCCCTTAGAACCGTACTTGAGAGTTTCCTATCTCATACGGCTCGCTCATCGACAGTCGATTTTTTCTTTTGCCGTCCCGTTTTTAGGTTTTTCGAGCTAACCAAAAGAGGTTAATTACAAAAGTTTCAAACTTTTATTTTCTTTTTTTATTTAAATAAAAAAAGAATTAGTTTTATCTTTTCTCCCACCTTCAGAAGAATAAAGCAGAGGTATTCTACCTTATTTTCTTATAAGGTAACTATCCCGGTTTCATATATCATATATAAATATTGTATTTATAATCTCTACATTTCTATATTTTAGATACAATCTTTGAAGATATAGAATTGTTGAAAAAGGCTTTCAGAATAAGAAAGACTTACTATCTTTGGGATTTGATGCTACACCGCTGCTCAATACCGTAGGGGATCAACTCTATTACATAAATTGATTCCTAACTTTTATCTCATATTCTGGATAAGTAAAAGTAAGCAGTTATTATTGTATCGGCCAAAAATTTCGCTAATTTATCTTTACGGCGCTTTCTCTATCAATTAAATCTTTTATCCATAGAATCAAAAAGTATCTAGGCATTTTAGTTCTTCATATTTTGGCTTCTATAAAGTTTATTTCTTTGCTACAGCTAATAAAAATCGTATTTGGTACGATACATATGTAGAAAGCCCGTATTTTTCATTTTTTCTAGTATTTACTAGCGTATTTTCCCTTTATTTTTCTTTCTATAGTGGAGATAGTCGCACGTAATGACAGATCACGGCCATATTATTAAAAGCTTGTGGTAAGAACGGGTTTCGTTCTAGGGCTCGAAAATAATATTCCAAAGCTTTCGTATGTTCTCCATTACTTGTGTGAATAAGGCCTATGTTATAGAGTATATAACTTCGATCATAGGGATCAATTTCCAGTCGCATAGCTTCATAATAATTCTGTAAAGCTTCCGCATAATTTCCTTCGGATTGAGCCGACATCCGTTACGGTCGTCATTCGATTAAAAGAATCTCCGTTCCAAAACCGTACGTGAAATTTTCATCTCATACGGCTCCTCCCTTATGTGCATAATGAAAATTATACTATTATACTATAGAATTAATATACTATAGAATTAAGAATGAAAAAAGATTGAAATTTTTTCATTATGAACTAAGTGGGGCTAGTGTTTTTACAAGAAATCTCTAGCCAACCTTCCTGCAAAAGATCTTTTCTTAACATCAAGCACGTTGGTACTAGATAAAAAGATAACTCCAGCAATTTCTTTGTCCTCAACGCCCCTTAATTATTCTTTCTATTTTTTAGTTTAAGGAATTAGTCACTTCAACAGCCTTCAATGGTTCCAGGGGTATCCAAAGTACGAACGAGATGGATGTTTGTTGTCCCAACCATTTTTGGGAGTCCCGATCCCAAACAAGGAAAAGGAATAAAGACATATTTGAAAACAAGGGTTTCGTATTGTTGATTCCTAGACGTAGTGCTTCTTCCCCTGTGCCGCCTATTGGTACTAGTGGAGGAGGGTTGACCTGCAACAGGGAACCCATAGGTGTGTCACCTTTCGTTCAATGCTCTAATTTACAATTGAAGCATCTGAGGTTGCATTAATCGGGGATACACGACAGAAG